TCGCGAGCCTATTAATGAAGCAAATTCAATAAAACAACAACTGGTACCATAGAGAAGAGGCCATAAACTGGAGAGTCTTGACCAATTCGAAAGATCATTCGATGTAGTTGAAATAACTGAATTGGGGGTTGTTTGGTCAAGTAACGGAAAATTAATCAAATTCATAACTGTCTCAATGTAATCTTTTCCTTCCTTTTTTTTTTTTTGATTGTCTGAATATTCAGCTAAGACCATTCCAATGCTCCTTTTCGCCATGCATAAACTGAACCAACAATTAGGATAAGCACGAAAATGAAAGCTTCTATAAATACGGATACGCCCAATACATCGAAACTCATTGCCCATGGATAAAGAAAGACCGTTTCAACATCAAAAACAACAAAAACTAGAGCAAACATGTAATAGCGGATTCGGAATTGTAACCAAGCGTCTCCCATGGGTTCTATACCCGATTCATAACTAGAGAGCTTCTCTGGTCCTTCACTAATCGGGGCTAAAACTCCGGAAATTACAAATGCTAAAATAGGAATAGCACCTGATATTATTAGAAATGCCCAGAAAATATCATATTCGTGAAGCAGAAACATAAATGTACTCCTATTTATTAATGTGGAATAGGCTGCATTTTTGATTTGAATTGAACCTGTCAATTCATCCACCACCCATCTTAGGTGAAAAAAGAAATTTTGTTTGATCAAATCAAACCCCATAGTTTAGAGTTTGTTTGCTATGGGGCATGTCTTGTTTAAAGATTCATACAACGGAACTCCACTTACATTTTTTTGTATTTCGATTCCATTTAGATATGGTGTAGATATAGGATGCTCTTACACAAACAAAACTCTCTTATTTTGTCTCGGTTTCTCCCTAAAAAAGGAATTAAATACAAATACTAAATATAGTATAATACTAATAAATTAAATAAAATCAGAAATAATACTAATAGTATTAGTATAACTATATTTAAAATATAATATGTTTATAACTATGTTTTTTTTATAGTTAATTTTATACATAATATAATTTTCATTTTAAAAATTAATGCAAAAAAAATTTTCTGTAGTCATATGGGGTAAAATGTCTAGGGATTTCTAGCATATTCTACTCGAAGTATTCTTTTCATTAAAATCCAGACGGAGAATCATTGCTTCTATTGATTGGATAGGAATACATAAACATAATCTAATACATCGAACAATTCTATTTTATCTCCCTTCCTTGTCCTAGATTTCATTTCTATTTTCCTTACTTTATTGATTTGATTCAATCCGTTGAGTTGCGAGGAACCTTTCCATATAACAACTCATATCTTTCAATACCAAAAAAATCCGAAACTTGGAATCTGTACTATACCCCCGGATCCTCTCAGAAATAAAAAGAATCTAGTACTAAAGAAAGACCGCGATTTGGGATGAACAAAAATCCTTGTTACGGCAATAGCACTTAGTAAGACCAACCGAGGGGCTAGGTTTCGGGGGGTTTATTTTGGAACAAACTTACGCTACACAATGAAAAATAGCACAGAGTGATAGAATTCGTGGAATCATAAATGATCTACATAAGATACTTCTAATAGAAAGAATCACACATTGTCGAACAATTCGACAGACCAAATCCCCAAACCAACCCAACTCATAGAATATAGACGAAGGAACGTTGATACATTAAGGACCAATTCATTATCTCTGCATTATATTTGAAACAACCAATTTGTTTGTTGTTCGGCCAAAAAAGAATTAGTTGAAGTCGAGGGATTTCTACAAATACAAGATCAAGAAAAGAATAGGTACTAGATCTGTGTAACTTAGGATTCCATTTGGCTGGGTCAGGATAAAGTTTTTAGACGGAGGAGCATGTCATGATTTTCATTGACTGAGATTGGGTATACCAAAACAAAAGTATATCCGTAACTCTTTGATCATGGACAGGAAAAAAGTCATATGTAATTCATCCGTGAAGATGAAGGAAGAAGGATATTATCCTAGATTTTACAAATAGCGATTGGATTCGTTGGAATGAATTATTGTTTTTATTTTCCTGTCCCTATGTATTCACATGAGCATGTGGTAATGCTTTCATTTCTACGGACAAATAGACCGGTCAGTCCATAAACAAGTACTAATCTAATGAGGAAATGAAAACTATACTAAACTAAAATAGAATGTCTATACAAAAATAGAATGTGTTAGGGCTATACGGACTCGAACCGTAGACCTTCTCGGTAAAACAGATCAAACTGATTATTATCGAAATGATTCGAACTGTTTCAAAGACCCAACATGCATTTTGTTGCATTGGGCTCTTTCATCAACTGATTGATGTAAAGATCAGTTAGTCCACCATATTTTTTCTTTATGGGAAGATAATAAGATGGCTCCATGTGCTCTGTGATTCATCATTTGAATTCTGATGAAGGAGCAATACCAAAGTGTTTCAAAGAAGGGTTACCTTGACTTAGGTCTGCCTCCGGCCTAGATCAACCTGAGTTAAATGGAGTCTC